GAGTGAATGGAAAGGAAAAAACAAAGGATGAATTCCACTTTCACTTTAAAGAGACATGCTATAAAAATAGCCCAATTTATGAAGCTTCTTATCTGGATGGGAATCAAGAAAATTCGAAGTTAAAAATAATTGAAGATAAAAATATAGAACTCTTCTGGTTTGAAAAACCCTTTGTAACTCTTCTTTTCAATTATAATCGATGGAATCGACCGTTGCGATACATAAAAAACAATCGATCTGAAAATGCTGTAAGAAAGGAAATGTCACAATATTTTTTTTATACACGGCAAAGTTATGGAAAAAAAAGAATATCTTTTACGTTTCCACCCAGTTTATCAGCTTTTTGTAAAATGATACAAAGAAAGATGTCCTTGTCCATAATAGAAAAACTCTCCTCTGATGAACTGTACAACCATTGGGTTTCGACCAACAAACAAAAAAGTAACAATCTAAACAAAAAGTTGATAAATAGAATTGAGGTTCTATCCAAAGAATTTCTTTCTCTGGATTTACTTGAAAAAAGGATTAGATTGTGTAATGATGAGCCTAAAAAAGAATACTTGCCCAAAATATATGATCCTTTCTTGAATGGACCACATCGTGGAACAATACAAAATTTGTTTTCACCTTTAATCATAAATGAAACTTCAATAGAAAATTTCATAGAAAAAAATAAGATTCATACTATCTTTCTTACTGATACTGATTCTCGAGAATTTAAAGATAAAACAGATATATTTGATAACAACCCATTATCAACAAAAATGAGTTATTTCTTGACTTTAATCAGTGAACTTAAATCAAATTTGAATTTGAAAGGATCTTCTTTATTTTCAGAACAAGGAAGAATGGATTCCGAAAATAAAACAAAATTTTTATTCAATGCAATTAGAAGTGATCTTAATGATCAAAAAAAAAAAAAAAAATCTATTGGAATAAAAGAAATCAGTAAAAAAGTCCCTCGATGGTCATACAAATTAATCAACGAATTAGAACAACAGGAAGGAGAAAGTGAAGAAGAAGTACCAATAGATTATCAGATTCGTTCAAGAAAAGCCAAACGTGTAGTGATTTTTACTGATAACCGGGGAAATACCGATCCTAATAATAAGGATACTAATAATTCTAATAAAAGAGACGAAGTAGCTTTGATACGATATTCGCAACAATCTGATTTTCGTCGAGACATAATCAAAGGTTCAATGCGAGCCCAAAGATGTAAAACAGTTATTTGGGAACTTTTTCAAGCAAATGCACATTCTCCGCTTTTTTTGGACAGAATAGACAAATCACACCCTTTTTTTTTTGATATCTCCGAACTGATAAAACTCATTTTTAGAAATTGTATAGGAAAGGGAGCAGAATTCAAAATTTCAGATTATACAGAAGAAGAAATAAAAGAAAGGGAAAAAAAGGAAAAGGACAAAAAAGAAGAGAACAAAAGAAAAGAGAAAGCGCGGATAGAAGTAGCAGAAGCCTGGGATACCATTCCATTTGCTCAAGTAATAAGAGGTTCCATGTTAATAACTCAATCGATTCTTAGAAAATATATTATATTACCGTCATTGATAATAGCTAAAAATATTGGCCGTATGCTATTATTACAATTTCCTGAGTGGTCTGAGGATTTAAATGAATGGAATAAAGAAATGCATGTTAAATGCACCTATAATGGTGTTCAATTATCAGAAACAGAATTTCCGAAAAATTGGTTAATAGACGGTATTCAAATAAAGATGCTATTTCCTTTCTGTCTGAAACCCTGGCACAGATCTAAGCCACGGTCCTCTCATATAGATCGAATCAAAAAGAAAGGACAAAAAGATGATTTTTTTTTTTTAACGGTTTGGGGAATGGAAGCTGAACTTCCTTTTGGTTCTCCCCAAAAACGGCCTTCCTTTTTTGAACCCATTTTTAAGAAACTCGAAAAAAAAATTGGAAAATTGAAAAAAAAGTATTTTATATTTCTAAAAGTTTTAAAAGAAAGAACAAAATTTCTAAATATCTCAAAAAAAACAAAAAAATGGATTATCAAGGGCATTCCGTTTTTAAAAAAAATAAAAAAAGAACTCTCAAAAGTAAATCCAATTCTATTATTTAGATTGAGAGAAATATATAAATCAAGCGAAACTAAAAAAAAAAAAGATTCTATAACCCGCAATCATATAATTCATAAATCCTTTAGTCGAATTCAATCTACATATTGGACAAATTTTTTACTGACAGAAAAAAAAATGAAAGATCTGACTGATAGAACAAGCACAATCAGAAATCAAATAAAAAGAATTACAAAAAATAAAAAAAAAGTGACTCCAGAAATAAATGATAGTCCTAATAAAACAAGTTATAATGCTAAAAGATTCGAATCACCAAATTGGCAAATATTAAAAAGAAGAAATACTCGATTAATCCGTAAATTACATTATTTTATAAAATTTTTCACTGAAAGGATATACGCAGATATCCTTCTATCTATTATTAATATTCCCAGAATTAATATACAACTTTTTGTTGAATCAACAAAAAAAATGATTGATAAATCCATTTACAATAATAAAAAAAATAAAAAAAGAATTAATAAAACAAATCAAAATAAAATGAATTTTATTTCGACTATAAAAAAGTCACTTTATAATATTAGTAATAAGAATTCACAGAATTTTTTTGACTTATCCTCCTTGTCACAAGCATATGTATTTTACAAAATATCACAAACACAAGTTCTTAACTTGTATAAGTTAAGATCTATTCTTCAATATCACGGAACGTCTTTTTTTCTTAAGACTTCAATAAAAAATGATTTTGGAAAAAAAGGAATAATTCATTATGAATTAAGACATAAGAAACTTCGGAATTCTGGAATAAATCAATGGAAAAACTGGTTAAGAGGTCATTATCAATACCATTTATCTCAGATTAGATGGTCTAGATTAATAGCAGCAAAATGGAAAAATAGAATCAATAAATGTCGTACAATTCAAAATCAAGATTTAAACAAAGAGAATTCATATGAAAAAGACCTATTAATTCATTACAAAAAACAAAACGATTACGAAGTATATTCATTACCAAATCAAAATGAGAATTTTCAAAAATACTATAGATATAATCTTTTATCTTATAGATCTATTAATTATGAAAATAAGAGGGACCCATATATTTATGGATCACCATTCCAAGTAAATAAGAATCGAGAGAGTTTTTATAATTACAACACACATAAACATAAGGGCAAATTTTTTGATATACTAGGGGATATCCCTATCAAAAATTATTTAGGAAAAAGTGATATTATGTATATGGAAAAAAATCTGGATCGAAAATATTTTGATTGGAAAATTCTCCATTTTTGTCTTAAAAAGAAAATCGATATTGAGGCCTGGATCAAGATCGATACCAACAAGAATAAAAATACTAAAACCGGGACTAATAATTATCAAATAATTGATAAAATTGATAAAAAAGATCTTTTTTATCTTACGATTCCTCAGGATCAAGAAATCAATTCACCCAATCAAAAAATATTTTTTGATTGGATGGGAATGAATGAAGAAATACTAAGTCGTCCTATATCGAATCTGAAACTTTGGTTCTTCCCAGAATTTGTACTACTTTATAATGCATATAAAATTAAACCGTGGTTTATACCAAGCAAATTACTTTTTTTTAATATAAATGAAAATGGTAGTGAAAATAAAAACATCAATAGAAAGCAAAAGGGGGTTATACCCTCGAATGAAAAAAAAAAAATGGAATTAAAGAATAAAAATAAAAAAGAAAAAGAATCTGCAGGCCAAAGAGATCTTAGATCAAATGCACAAAACCAAGTAAATCTTGTATCTGTTCCCTCAACCGAACAAAAAAATATTGAAGAAGATTATTCAGAATCAAACATGAAAAACCGTAAAAAGAAAAAACAATACAAGAGCAATACCGAAGCAGAACTAGATTTCTTCCTGAAAAAGTATTTACTTTTTCAATTGAGATGGGATAATGCTTTGAATCAAAGAATGATCAATAATATCAAAGTATATTGTCTCCTGCTTAGAC